GGAGACAGATATTGATTCCTTGCCGGTGGGCACTCTATTGGGTCTCCTGTGCTACCTCGACCAAAAAGGGCTACAACCTCTGATTCCGGGACATAATTTTTGGAAAAGGATTCCACAGTCTCAGTTTTAGAAGACAATTCAAGACTAACATCAGACTCCTCCGCGGCATCGGTGGTTACCACTGAAGGGGATGTTGTCGCTTACTAGGATGTTTTCTCCTAATCGTCTATAGAGTTTCGAGCTAGTGATCACTCATTTATTTGGCAGAAGCTTCGATCTAGAATGCAGTATCTGGGATTTTCAACGGATACCGCTCTACTCTAGGAGTAATAAAAAGTCCTCCCCTCCATTCTCCATTGCTTACGGAGACGGCAAATCCAGATAAAGTTCTAGGCCCTATCTTGCTTGGGTTGGCATCAATGTTAGCAGATCGACTCCAAAGAATGCCGGGGAGTTGGATAAGATTGAGTTCGTGCGATAAGAATCAGAGTAAGGGCGGGGGAGAGCCCAAAAGTAAGTGGAGTTAATGGGACGACTCCGCCTTCACTAAAGAGGAAGCAAGTAGGGCACAGGCTTTGAGGTTGGAGCCTTGCCCGTGAAGGTATCCCAATAGTTGTGCTAATCCAGACTGTCTTCCAGAAGCAAAAAGGAATCCTATCGCTCTAAGAGGAAATGAGGCTTACACTGAGATTTCCTTCCTTTCTGTAAAAGTGAAGACTTTCCGCCTCCAAGCTTGATTTGATTGAAGGACAACTTCCCCATAACTATCAGAGTTGGAAGCGAATCCCGGATAAGAGTAAGAGCAAACTTATAACTCGCCTTTCAGGCTATGCCCTTCATTTCAAGTATTTACAGGATTCAACTGAGTAGGGGTAGGAGTAGGAGTCAGGGGTTCGAGCCCTTCTCCCACAATTGGCAAGAGCCAGTGATCGCCAATTCCTTTCCCAAAGGCTCCTCGGACTGGACTAGAGTATACGTTCTTTTGCGCTTTCCGTCGATCGAAGTAGGGCAAGTCTCAGTCTTGTATTTGAGGTTGGTCAGAGGGCTGGCCCAGGGCATGTCGGAGCGAGGGGGTCAATCATCATCGTTTTTCCAGAAAAAGGTAGTTGAAAGCTGGAGCTTTACGAAACGAGTTGTTTTCAAAGCATCCGAGTTGGTAGAGCTTCGAGCGGGAACTTATCGAAAGGAGTGTTGGCAGATCGACCCAAGGGCACGCGGCGAAGGTAATTGAAAACAAATCAAAACGCCGTCAATAAGAATTCAGTTGTCAATTGTTGGCCCACAGGCCTTTCATGTTGAAATGAAAGGGAACATTTTTTCATAAAGCACATTCTTCAAGCTATAGCTATAAAACATCTACAGAGAAATGAGACGGACATAGGAAGGGGCACTTTTCAATGAAGAATCCAGCTTTCTCTCGCGCTTCTTGGCTTCGTTGGTTACAAGTTGACCTTCTCCTCCAACAGGAGAGAGGATGATCATACGTTTGTCGAGCCTCGAGAGCTCTCATTCATACCTTGACCCAAGATGAACGAAAGACTTGATCAGGCAGTTGCAAATGCTAGGTGGCGCGCCAAGTTCCAATCTTTTCAGTGCATTGATGACCATGTACCATTCAGTTAACTACTGAAGGCTTTGGAGTGTCATCTGGAAAAAAGTCCACGGCTCTTTTTTAGCCTATGTAGCTAATAAGTGAGAAGTGGGAGCAAGTGGTGCGGGACAGCTGGAGTGGACCGCTCCAAATGCGGATTTGCTAGTTCTAAGCAGCGCAACTAGGAAAAAACCTCTTTATTGGGGACCCGTCCAAGCCAATATCCATGGATAGGTTCTCATTCAAGGAAGCGGATCACAGCAAGGTGAATCGAATTGGAGTTTGGTTTTGAACTTCCATTTATAGTGGAGCAGAGTGTGTTTACCTATCCGGCCGTAGATCTCGTGACGTTGTCGCTCCTAAAAAATACTCAAAAAGAATAAGTAGGTGGTGAGTAAGAAAAGAAGTCTTTTAGACTGCAAGGCTAAGCTTATCTATGACAATCCTCCTTTTTTTCTGCATAAAGAATTGTTAGCGATAGCTGAAGAGGTAATTAAATTGGCTTGCTTTAGAGTACTTAGGGTTAGTAATCCTCTCTCAGCTAGTCTCGAGACCTGACGACGTATGTTTTATAGAGCATAGGTTCGCCTAACGGCCCTTGCTTTCTCTGAGCCGTTAGTCCTTTCCTCTCCTACCAAGTCAAAGTAGCGCCCCTTATTCAGGGGTTCCCTTGCTACGACCTCCGGGCACGCTTTACCGAGACACCCACCAGCGCTAGTTTTGAACCAGAGCGGGTACGAAGTCGCTAGAGCGAAGCTATAGGGAAGTGAAATAGCTAAATCGGAAGTGAAGCCCTCGATTAGCAAAGAGCTCGTTGGGGGAAGGTAGGTGGTGGGGAAGCGGAACAGCTGTGTTGGTTCAATCGGGAAATGGCCGATCATGCTTGTTAGGGTTTCAGATTCAAGCAGCTCGTTGCTACACGATCAGTCAAGCTAAGAGAGAAAAGAAAAGCGGCAATCCTTCCAATCAAGCAAGCGACCAACCAATTCCAACGATTGCAGTGACAGCCATCAAAGCAAGAAGTATAGGCTTGCAGGATTAAGTGGGAAGAGCGGAACTTGACAAGTCTTGCAGCTACTAAGCTAACGGTTTCAAAAAAGGCTACCGCATCTGCGCTTTGCTACGATCCGAGAACTGAAAGCGAAGAAAGCTTAACGCAAGCGACATAGGTAATCAAGCAGCAATCGAGAGCCGAAGGTCTGATTCCACCTAGTGGCGAATTCCACCAAGAGAGAAAGCAACCCTAGCCCTTTTTGAAGCCGCCCTACTTGCCCTTTTTCTCAGATTTCCTTGTACTGCTTTAGCTTTCGACCAGCCCTTTCAGTTCAATGAAGCTAATCCCTCATCTGACGCCCCAAACCAACCACTCTATCCACGAGTTTCTGAATAAAATCCTGCCTTTTTTTCTTAGGTAAGTAAGCTGCTTGCTCTTTGCTCATGCGAGGAATTTACAACAGAGGGCTGTGCGGAATGTTTGTGACATGTCGAAAATGTGGGCTAACACTAAGATAATGGTTGGGCCGGCCAATTGGCACTACTACTTAGTTTAGTGAGAAGTTAGGGCTTTTTGTCGAAACGGTTGGTATGTCTGAGCTGAAGCGAAGATAGTAGATAGACTGAGGCGTACTCGATGTCGGAAGGTTTGGCACATTGGTTGATATTGGGCCGGAATTGTGTGATGGGCATGCTAATGGAAGCAGTCATCACTATCACTATAATAAACTATAAACAATACGGGAAAAACTTCAGTCAGTGTGATGGTCCGGGCACAGTGCTGTCATTAAAGGGGAATAGAGATAAGCCTTGAGCGGTCAGACCAATTACGATCGATTCGCTAAACATTCGAGATGAGCTGCTAAAAGAAGGAAGGGCGATAGAGAGGGGTGGAAGGAAGACAGCCTAGAATGCATTACCAGAAGGAGAGCTTGACGAACCAGTTAACGACCAGGAGCTTTCAACCTTCGACTCTCTGCCGGAGAACCACAAACAAGAAAAGAGCAAAGAATGGAGAAGACATTAGCTAGGGAGCTAACATCTTAGATGGTTCATTCCTCAATTCAAGCATCCAAACCCACCCCCGCTTCACTCTGTTCCCACCGGTCGTTAATACGTAGATAAGAAGAATCTCATTCCTCTCTCGGTTGGATTGATTGACTTTATTCATCCATCGTGAACTTCTCCCGAACCGAAAAAAAAACACACATATATATGTTTCCTGTCCCTTCTTTTGGCTTCATCTCCCACCTGCCGGATGGATACAACAGATGCTCGACCGACCTACCCGAGTTGCTAATTCCATCTCCATCGTTCTCTCGGCCCTAGCAAAGATCAGAGAATTCATTGGATCCGAGCTCTCCCAACGCTCCCCGCGCTTACTTGGGTGACTTCGTTCCGGTACTCTCTTTTAATTCATTTCTAGACTAATGAATCTCCTTCCATGCGTCTACAACTTCCTAGAGAGCAGTTGACGGGTTTTTCTATATGTCTCAGGCACTTCGATGTTTTTGATTGATACTTGGAGTTGGGAGCGCGAAGGCTAACTCGCTTTTTTTCTCTGCCCTCTGGGCAGACAAGCTTAGGAAGGGGTGTCCACAAAGGTGAGAAATGGGAAAGATTGGTATCGATTCTCTGACTTTTTTATATTAAAACAGGATTTCATTTCATGAACTTTTGAAGTTTGCCACCAGCTCTATGAAAGGAATTTAGGTTTTAATCAAAAAGACGGGCTTTCGTGATTGAATCTCCTCTGTTTGCGTAGTCTGTTTGCTGGGTCTCGCGCAAGGCGCTCTACTTCTATCTAGTGTAATATGGCTAACTCTATCATAATGCTTTTACAGCTCCTTCTCATTGCTCTTCACCAATGGGGAAGCGAGTCCACCAATTCTTTCTTCCTATGCCAGGGCCTTTCAACCAACCTCCACCGCCTCACTAACTTTATCAGCCCTTTCGGTGCGGCCACTAAAGAATTGCTTATACACTAAACAGCTGCTTATATACGCTTATTAAAAGACTGACTTTCATTCATTAGGCCAGCGTGAAACTAAAAAAGAGAGATGTGACTAAGGCGGCATGCAAACAAACTGTGCACGCTAAGAGAAAAGAAAAGGAATGAGTTCGCAATTACTACCACAAGAACCCCTCATCACTTACCGCTATTTTTTCTTGTTTTCTGGGGAAAAATGGATTCTAGCTCCTGCTTTTGTAAGCGGTTCTCCTTCTGAAGTTATATTAAATCGAAGAAATGCACGAAATCGCCCATTTGAACGCTATTTCGAATTTTTAAGTTTCAAGTCGCCTATCTCAGCTTAACGAGAAAGAAGAGTGCAGCAGAAGAAGAAGGCTTTGGAGAAAGAGCCCCTATCTTGCATTTAAACAAGAGTTGCGCTAGCACGTGCCATAACTGGTGAAGCTGACTATGGAGCTGGATGTCCGGCAGCTATGCCCAAGTGGTTATCAAAATGATCATTGTTTTTCTTAACAGCGAGGGTAAACCTCGTCAACCTCGCTAGAGGCAGCTCTCTACAACACGTTGGAGGAATGCGTCTGACAGCGAATGCTTTCTATTTATAGTATAGGCCGAAACCTCGTTCTCAACAGAGCCTCTTCTTCGTTACGTTAAGGAAAGATTTCCTATCTTCTCTCTTCTGAGACTATTAACTAGAGCAGGGGCGGAAGCTTCTCCTCTGTCTCTTCTATAAGAGTTCAACCTTCTCCTACTTGATCAATGACAGGAGCTGAATCAGTAGGTAAGTCACATGCAAGATATGGATATTAGTAGGAATTCGAATTGTTGATCAGAGGGCCAAAATCCTTCATTTTCTCGCGTTTTGTCAAATCGAAGGTTCTGATTCTTGATTTCAGGGGATTTGTAATAAACAGTCTTATTAGCCCCGTATTCTGTGATCTACGATTGCCTGGGATTAATAGATTGACTAAAGGAAGCTCTTCCTTTCTGATCTTCCCCTTTTATGAAAGGAAAGAAGAGAGGATTAGGTATTCAAAACCTAATGGAGTGGAACAAAGCTGCAGTTTGAAAGCATCTGTGGGTTGTGGCTGCAAGATTGCGGCTAGCTTGATTTAGCTGAACAAAGGAGAGGACTCGTTCTTGAAGCCGGCTCTCCCACCTTTATTCATAATATCCAATCAACCTTTTTTCAAAAACATTAGTTTCTCTCAAGGGACAAGGAAATATGACCCAACTGAAATATAGTAGAAAAAAGATTCACTTCTAGAAAGAAAGAAAGCGTCGGGTTGGTTAGCTTATCGAGAAGAAGAAGAAAGATGTGTTGTTCCAACAGCGAGCAAGGGAAAAAGAAAGCCAGTATACGAGAATTTATGTTATTTACCCTACGCCACGCGGAGAAGCGTTAAGGAATTACGCCTGCAGTAATCATTGAAAGAGTATCAGATTGTTTCACATGTCAATCTATTACAATTTCGAAGGAAGTACATCTCATTTCATGTTGGTTTGGAAAATCGAATGGGGAACAGAAAGTCACAAGCGAGTGGTTCTTCGTTCCCTCAGGATCGAGGCTTCGTTTGACTAAAAAAATAGTAGGGAGCGGATTTCATGGATGGAGTAGGAGCTAGCTTTCATTGAAGTAAGTAGGGGCGGAATCCACTTGTCTTTTTAAGTATTAGAGTTCGGCAGAGGACTAGGAAGAAGGAAGGCTCGTCGAGACATCAATCGCTGATCCAGCAATGGCAAGTGAGACCTATATTGAGTTTTCATTCAAATAAGGTTCCTGATGACTACCCAATTACATATATAGGAAAAAAGCCTTCTCACAAAGATAGGGAACCAACTTTGAACTCTACTCAGAATTGACAACAAGACCCCTTGCTGCTCTCGCTGCACCATCTGTTGCCCGCTGCTTGGCGTGCTCTCTGGCTATCGGGCTATGCTTGCCGCCGATAATGTATATATATAGGAGTATAAGCCTCGGTGAATGAAGGAGTCCCTTCTATCATCTCCCCTGGCGGAGGTTCCCATGCTGGTCTCGATCGATAAGGATTCCCCCGCGCTAGTCATCAGCTTTCACGAAAGACTCTTATTAGAAGTATGTTGATTTCACCAGGTCACTTCAACCAATCGGACTGATCTCTGAAGTAGAGCTGGAAATGACAACTATTGCGTCGGCAGGCTCTTTGTCCAAAGCTTCCGCTGGTCGACTGCCCTATTCTAATTCTGACTTGGCTTGATTCTTAGTAGACCAACCGCCCCCCGTTCTTACCTTTTGTTGATGAGATTCATTGATTCTAAAGGTGGCAGGCATCCTGCGCTAATAACCCTGTCAAGCTCTTTCAGAGAGTTCGCTTCTGTAAGGGAATAACCATTGATGATTTGTCTCGCTCGAAAGCTATGACCTGCCCCCCGGACTCGATTCCGTCCATGCGCAACTTCTCCGCAAGCTGTCTCGTTGTCCCTCGTGCATCACATTTATTTAGAAGTTCCGTCGATGAAGAATGCTTTTCGGGCGTAGAAGCTTTCCTTAACTAAAGCATTCCCTTTCCCGCTTGACTGGAGCATTTCATTTCTTTACTTGACTGGACCAATTCATATATAATTTAGATTGATAAGGATTCGCAATTGGATCACCCATTGTCTAATTCGTCTCGTAGCTAATTGGCCTGAGATTCGATCTTTCTCCTTCGACGGAGCCTAGCTTTCTGACTGGGCAAGCAGCTCTTACCGAATTAGCTCCTAGACTGCTTTCAAGGTTCACTACGGACAGCAGGGACGGAAACTCCTATTGGCATTCCTCGTTACTTGACTGACCCACAATCCATTGAATAAGTTCAGTTCAACCTGATATTCCATTTGTACAGAACGGAGAAAGAGAGTGGGGAAGATCGATAAGCAAGTCAGCCCAAATGCTTGATGAAGAAAGAACCCACATGCTTTCTTTGGATTATGGACTTTCCGGGGTAATTCCATGTTTTTAAGAAGCTTTCTTCTAAGCCCCGGAATGAAATTCGAATCTCACTCTAATAGGGCAGGTGAATGAAACTCTTATACGGCCACGCTCTAAGCTAAGTTGATCATTGGATCACTCTTGATGTACGAAGATACTAGAGATATCATCCAATTCGATTGAAGCAAGGAGAATAGAAATAGAAAGAATTAGAATTCGTTTTGTGAAAAGTGAATCAAATCAGTTGTGAACCACTCACGTAACGGTCTTAGCTGTCCCGTTGTGAGCTGTCCACAGTGTCGGTCAATGTCTGATTATGTGCCCTGAATGATTCTTAGGAGTTTCAGTAAACCTCCGACCACTTAATGTTATTACCCTTCGGACGGGACTCTTTCTTATTATCTTTGCGGGACTGACTCTGATAGTGGGAAGGTGGAAGGGTAAGAGCTTTCTAGAGAACTTCACTATTTAGGAAGTGGACGGAAGCCACTTCTTAGAAATGCACGGCTTAGTTTACTTTCCGAACCGTTCTAGTGTTCCAAGCTCAAGGTTCAAATCCCATAGATCATAGATAAAAGATCAAACTTTTTCTCCGGATAGGCTGAAATGCTCAAGTCAAGCTCAATATCTCATTAGGAAGGGAATGGTGTCTAGTCAACCAACCTCCTCTTTCTTAGAGAAGGTAGGACGGGATTCGTTCTGTGTGCCTTTCTTTGCCTTCGGGCTTGGCACGGGACTTCTTATTAGATTCTATTTTTTTTAAAGGTGACTGACTCTGATCTTTCTTATCAAAGCGATAATTTATCGCAACACGACTTCATAAAAGAAGACCCCTTGATTTGACCTGCTCTATTGCCTTTTACTTTGTTACCGGCGAACTAGTATAAATAGGCATATTGAGCTTCTTTCTTAATAAGAAGGTTATGCCTTTTTATACTATTACAATTAATCAATTATTTATGAATGAATAATAACATGAATAAAATGCGAGAAGTATAAGTAAGATAAAATTCCCATGGGCTTAGGATTGCCCTTTCCCTGACTCGGCTAGGTAGGAAATTACCCCGACCTGACTGACTGGATTGCGGGGATTCGGGTGAATAATGTTATAACTCATCCATGCGGGTAGTCCCTATCAGCTGTCATCCCCCTCTAAAGGCTGTGTCAAACTCCCGAGAGTCCAATATCGTAGATCAAGAGAGAAAGCCAATTCACAGCTTATTCGGATTTGACTTGCGCCTCAGCTTGATGAAGGTCAAGACATTGGCAAGGTCCTCTTGCTCTTCTCTCGTAGCTATGTCCTCAACTACGACAGCTACTGGAGTGAGGTTGTCCATACTAGTATCTGGGTACCTGGGATCCTGTCCCTAGGACGGTCCCCCAGGGTGGGTTGGCCTGCAACTCGCACTTACCTCGATCTCTCTATTGCCGCCTTCCTGTGCTGAATTGGAACCTTAGATTCAAATATGTCACTATGGCCCAGAAGCGTTCTCGACAATCTCTCTATGAGAAAGATCATCTTTTCAAAAGTAAAGAAAAAGAGTGCAGTTCGTCCCGAACGTCAGGCTTCGCGACTTAGTGCAGTGAGGCTCGTTCTTTCACGATTGGTAGCACTCGTGTAAGGTCTGGTTTACTTGTTTTATCATCCGGGTTAAAAGAACTATGGCTAGGATAGTTGGTCAGGATCATAGAGAAAAGGGGTGAGTCTTATCCTCTCCTACTGAGAACAGAGCTGCTGGGTGAATTCTGCTCTGATTCCTGAAAATGGTTATCCGTGTTCTTAAGTTGAAGTCCTTTGCTGTAGTTCATTTCCTTTGTCTTAAGTGATCTATTAGAGAGCCTCCCTGTTACCACCCGAAGGGTAAGAAAGAGATGCTCCGTGTAGCTAACCCCAAATCCGGTAGCCTTTCTTTGAAAATCGGTTTCTGACGTAACTGCCTATCATGCCAAGCTTGACGCTGTTGCTCTTGCACAGGCGGCTCTATAGAAAGCGAAGGAGACCCACTTGCCCACTTCTCCTTCTCCCTATCCCTAAACAAATAGTCAGAATAGTGACTAGTCTCAGTCCTACTTACATCCATTGCTCCTTCCTCTCCTCTGCTTCTCCTGTTTCCGCTTACGCTGCTTTTCGTGCAACTGTAAGAGCTTAGTTCTCCTCCAATGCTGCTTTTTCTAAGACTGCCTCCACAGGGGATTCGTTAAGAGCTCAAATTGGTTGCAGCATTACTATCTATAAATCCTCCCTCACTAAAGAGCATAGAAGAAAGATATTAAACAACCATTCTTCTATTAATATTAAAAAACCACTTATTCTTTTGCATTCATAGAGTAAACTGCATTCAAATAAGTGGTCAATACTCCTCTGTCCTAAAAGGAAGAATTTCAGGGCAAGAAAGCATACATGCCTATTTAGCCTACTTACTGCTTGACCTACTTACTGAATGCCAAAGCAAGGAAAGACTCTATTCCATAGCTTCTGCTTGTCCTCGCTTGCCCACGCTTAGCACGCATACATGTGATTCTTCTTCTATCTCCTTTTATCTCCATTGGTAAAGGAAGACTAGCTAGAAAGAGAATTGGCTACTTTCTTCCTTCGATCCCTGTACTGTGCCTATTCACTCTTCCTAAGGCTATCGAGAAGGGATTGATTCTATTCACAGACAGCTTTCCTTCTTGTCCACGCTTTGAAGGCTATGAGACAGATTCACAGTAAGCACAGCTCTTGCTTATCCCCCCTTGCGTATTGCGTACTTAAGAAATGAATGAACCACAGCCTAATGCCTTCCTTCCCGAGTGAGATGCCTGCTGGGCCTATGAACACTATTAGGAGATTCGACTTGGAAATGTGCTTACTTCTTTTCTTACACAGCTGATCTTGGACTTGCAAAGACTGATTGCAACCGGTCTTCCTGATTAGCTATTATTCCTCTACCCTTATTACCGGAGAGAGAGGGCGAATCACGAAGAGGTGGGTGAATCGAATACTGAAATTCCACTAGTCAAATCACCCTAGAGGGGGGGCAACTCACCAATAGACAGATCAAGAATGCCCGAAAGAAAGTGCCTGTCAACTCCTTTCCTGGAAAGGAAGAGTTTACTCTTATGCCAACTGATGGGGAGGCCCGACGCTTCTGCAAAGTCTGAGAGTCATTATGAAATTCCAAGGGCTGAATGTAGACTAGCTTCAGCAAAGAAAATTCGATCGTCGGCGAATAAGAAGTGAGAGATCAGATTTCGATCCCGGAGGAGCATTGGCTTTCTAAAACAATTATCATTGCCTCTCTTGAATAAGAATGGAGAAGCCTTCCATCGCAATACAGAAGAGCAGAAGGAGGGGAAGTTAGATCCGCTAAGATCGAGTTGAGATTCCTAATTCAAGTAAGGGAGTGAGTCTATATGCCTTCCTTAGTTTAGTTAGTAAGAAGATGCCAGTTCTCTCATTGAAAGGTACTAAGGTCCAGTTACAACAAGTCTCTCAAATAGGCCTTTCTTTTAGACCGGCTCTCTCATAGGTAAACTGACAAATGTACAAGAGCTCTGGTAAGGCTCGCCTAGGCTAACGCTCTGAGCGCATCTGGATCTGATAATGCCAATCCGCTTACGTTACGCCAGCTTTGCTGGTGCAATTAGGAATATCTATCTCACCTGGTCAGCAGTACCTCATTCATTCCTATAATTGTTCCTATGTCTGAAAGCAGCAACAAAGGAAGAACAAAGGGGATAGACGGATGGAGGTGAAACAGCTGACCTTCCTTTCATTCCAATAGGGCCTATCCATATCGAAAGGGTCTACGGATGGGTGTCTGGTTTCTTTGAGAATTTTGATTGTACAACCAAGAATGTGGCTGAATTCTGGGCCATCTACCGTGGCCTTATGTTGGCATGGGATTGGGGTTACAAGCAGGTCATTCTTGAAACTGATTCTGTTGTTTGCATGCTGTGATTCATTTGATTTCCTCTAATCACCCTCAAGCACCACTGATCCAAGCTTGCAGGAATCTTGTTCAAAGGGATTGGCAGTGCTTTTGTAAGCATACTCATAGAGAAGGTAAGATCGCGGCCGACTGGTTGGCATCTGAAGCTCTGAAGCAGCCTCAAGGTTATCAACAGCTTTTGACCTGTCTGCCTGTACATAAGATAAAGATACCTAAAGAAGAAGAAATCAAAGGAAAACCTTATTGTAAATGGCACGATAAATGGACGACTCACTCTACAAATAATTGTGTAAATTTCAGGAATCCGAGAGGATCTTGGACAAAGGTTTGTTCCGGATAGCAGACCGACCAATGGGAATCGAGACATCACCGTTTGCGGGAGCAGTAGAGATCAATATGATGTCTGCTGACCTAAGGAAGTTGTCTGACCCACAGAAAGAGTTGGAGGCGGCTGAGCACATCCCACATCCCACAAGAGTCAAGCCCAGAAAGCGTGGCAAGTCATTCGCCAAGGCCATTACCAACAAAAGGATTATGTTCGAGATTTCAAGTTGACATCTCGATGAATCGAGGGTCCGAAGGGGATCCCCTTTCGAAAAAGTATGGAATGGCGACCTGGGGTAAGAGAGCCTTTCGAAGGATGACGACTGATTCAATTGCCCTCTCTACTCAATTGATTGAATCTAGTTGCGTAAAGCAGCATAAGCGCTAACCTGATCTAAGGAAAGAGGGGGAACGTGAAAGCAAGGCTATTCCGGGGCGTCAAGCGTCTGTAGGCTTATCAGCCATGAAGTAAGCATAAGCGGGAATAGGCTAAAAGGACGGTTAGAAGGCATCTAGAGGACCTGTTTTCGGCTGGTCATAACAAGAACTCTTAGGTCTTTTATAGGGGGATGAGACTACTGGTTCAACCAATCCATCTCTGAAGTGCAGGTGCAGGAGAGGGGGTTACTACTCGACTAATAAGTGTTGGATTGGAGGGGAACTTCTTTCCCTTCCCCAACTGGGAAACTCATGCCAGGGGAAGAAGTAGCTACGGTAAACTCTAAACTATCTTTC